AGACACCTTTGGTCGTGAATTCTAATGTGGCAGATCCAATTCTCTATCTGCATGGCCAAATCAATAATTCAAGTCACACACTCCCATAATCCGCCTTATTTTCTGAAGTATCCAAATGACATGTCTTATTTTACAATAACCCATGTTTGTAGCAATGAAATACCACAACCTACCCGATATGATATATGAGAATTAGAATTCTCTATGATATGCCTTCCCTATAAAGGACCCGAAATACCTTGCTTACGTATCATTGGAAAGTGCATTAACATAAATACGGCAGTAAGCAGAGGCAGTACAAAGGTATGTAAACTATAAAAACGAGTCAAAGTGGATTGGCCCACACTAGCACTTCCACGTAATAACTCCACTAAAGGGGAGCCTATTACCGGAATCGCTTCAGGTACACCTGTCACAATTTTGACTGCCCAATAACCAATTTGATCCCAAGGCAAAGAATAGCCAGTTACACCAAATGATGCAGTCAATACAGCCAAAACCACACCTGTGACCCAAGTTAATTCACGGGGTTTTTTAAATCCACCTGTGAGATACACACGAAATACGTGCAGGATCATCATTAGAACCATCATACTTGCTGACCATCGATGAACTGATCGGATTAACCAACCAAAGTTGGCCTCCGTCATTATATATTGAACGGAGGAAAAAGCCTCTGTAACGGTTGGTCGGTAGTAAAAAGTCATAGCAAAACCGGTAGCGACTTGTACTAGAAAACAAGTAAGTGTAATTCCCCCTAAACAATAAAATATGTTGACATGAGGAGGAACATATTTACTAGTTATATCATCTGCAATTGCCTGAATCTCAAGACGTTCCTCAAACCAATCATATACTTTATTGAGATAGGTAACTAGCCCGACTCCCCCTCCGAGAACCGTATATGAAAATTTCATCTCGTACGGCTCAAGCAGAAACACACAAATTAATTTTCAACGGATATTAGAAAAAAAGGTTCAAAACTTCATCAGCCATGGTATTGGATCGATTTGCCTTGAAGATATAAAATAAGAAAAATCCAGAATTTCTTCTTTGTAATGATAATGCCAAAAAATCTCAAGTTGGCTCATGTGTCTTTCTTTCCCTTATGTTGATCATTAGAGGCCTCTTGACTTTTCTCTTCCCTATTTTTTCTTTTTTTTTTCTTTTTTTACTAGTAAAAAAAGAAAAATTTATAGTTGTTTTCTAATAGAAATTATCTTGTTGTGATCCTATAGATCAGTTCAATTAAAACCTTAGATTCATACTAGAGCCACGATGATTGAGTCTCAAGCTAAACAAAAGGCAAGGGCTCTTCGAATAAGAACCGCTTGATGATCATTTATTGAAAGAGAAAAAAGTTGTCTTTTGGGCAAACAAAATTGGAAGGAAAAAAATTTCTTTTTTTATTTTTATTAAGAACTACTTGAATTTATTTTTTCAGTCTGGTTGCGAGGTCTAAATAGTGAGTATGAATCATAGTTCCATTTTTTTGTTTCTTGATCCACTCTATGTATTTCGTGTTCCAGATACTAGAATAAATAATATCCGACGAATTCAAATCATCTTGATAGAGATAACAGGCCCTTTCTATGTATTATCAATAGGATCAATTCTAACAAGTCACACACTCATATTCCAGAGATACCGAAACAAAAAAAATCCACGGTCGAACTACCAGAATGTCTACAAATGTGGAGCTTAAAGTAGAAAGGCTTTTTTTGGATGGAAAAACTATGACTTCATAGTTTTAATTAGTAGAAACTTAATTCATTAAAATTCCGTCCAGTAAAACAGAAGAATTATAAATTTCTAAAATGATAGATAGGAATATCGCGAATAAAGCCATTGCGACCCCCATAAAAGGAGTAGTCCCCCAACCCGGAGCTACTTTCCCATATTCCGAATTCAAGGGTTTCAATAAACTACCTGCGCCAGTTCGTTTTGGCCTAGCTCTAGAACTATCTTCAACGGTTTGTGTAGCCATAAACTCTATTTAATCATTGGTGTTGACTTTGTATACTATTCCGTTGTAGTTGTAAATACACGATCTTTTCATAGATCCATTGTAATCTTGAAATTCTATAAAAATGGAAACAGCAACTTTAGTCGCCATCTCCATATCTGGTTTACTTGTAAGCTTTACTGGGTATGCCTTATATACCGCGTTTGGGCAACCCTCTCAACAATTAAGAGATCCATTCGAAGAACATGGGGACTAATTGAAGTAAGAAGTCTCCCCATCTGGGAGACTTCTTACTTCAATTAAATTTTTTCATTTTTTGGTCGGAACCTTAGGTGGTTCTCGGAAGAAGATAGCGAAAAAAATTATCCCTAAAGTCGAAACTAAAAGGAACGTATAAACCAATGCTTCCATAGATTCGATCCTGGTTTATTTACAATTATAACTTCCACACCTATTCACTTCTCATTTGGGATCATTTCCCATATAAAAAAAGAAAAAGAATCAAAGAAAGGACAGGATATGTTTCCCATGTCAAATCAAAAAAGAGAGGTGAAAGATACCATAGCAATGTGGTATCAGACTGCCTGTCTCCTTGTAGTTGGATCTCCAACTTTTTGGAATGTTCCAAATTCCACTTGAGCATCCAAGTCTGGATCAATACCAGCAAAAACATCTCGGAACAAGGTTCGAGCGCCATGCCAAATGTGTCCGAAAAAGAAGAGCAAAGCAAAGGTAGCATGACCAAAAGTGAACCAACCTCTTGGACTGCTGCGAAAAACACCATCGGATTTCAAAGTAGCGCGATCTAATTCAAAAATTTCCCCTAATTGAGCACGCCTCGCATATTTTTTTACAGTAGCAGGATCAGAATAACTTACTCCATTAAGTTCGCCACCGTAGAACTCCACCGTTACGCCTACTTGTTCAACGCTATATTTGGATTCTGCTCTTCTAAAAGGAACGTCCGCTCTCACAATTCCATCTTCATCTACCAAAACTACCGGAAATGTTTCAAAAAAAGTAGGCATACGACGTACAAAAAGCTCGCGCCCTTCTTTATCTCTAAAGACGGGATGCCCTAACCATCCAACAGCTATTCCATCCCCATTGTCCATTGAGCCTGCTCTGAATAATCCCCCCTTTGCCGGATTATTACCAATATAATCATAAAAGGCTAATTTTTCGGGAATTTTAGACCAAGCTTCTGATAAACTAAGATTTTCGGCTAACCCATCGCTAACTCTTCGATATATTTCTTGCTGAAAGTATCCCTGATCCCACTGATAACGAGTAGGCCCAAATAATTCGATTGGGGTAGTTGCCGATCCATACCACATAGTTCCGGCAACTACGAAAGCAGCAAAAAAAACAGCAGCGATACTACTGGAAAGTACAGTTTCAATATTGCCCATACGTAATCCTTTGTATAGACGTTGAGGCGGACGGACACTAAGATGGAATAGGCCCGCTAATATGCCCAATGTACCCGCAGCAATATGATGCGAAGCTATCCCTCCCGGAACGAAAGGATCAAAACCTTCTGCACCCCACGCAGGGTTTACGGCTTGTACTTTTCCAGTTAGTCCGTAAGGATCGGACACCCATATCCCAGGACCATATAAACCCGTTACATGAAATGCACCAAAGCCAAAACAAGCCACCCCTGCAAGAAATAAATGAATTCCAAAGATCTTGGGCAAATCCAAAGAAGGTTTTCCCGTCCGCTCATCACAGAATATTTCTAGGTCCCAATATACCCAATGCCAGATAGCTGCCAAGAAACACAAACCAGAAAACACAATATGCGCACCTGCCACACCTTCATAACTCCAAATACCCGGATTCGTTATAGTTCCTCCTGAAATACTCCAACCACCCCACGAATTGGTTATTCCTAAACGAGTCATGAAGGGGATGACGAACATACCTTGTCTCCACATTGGATCCAGAACAGGATCAGAGGGATCAAAAACCGCTAATTCATATAAAGCCATCGAGCCAGCCCAACCAGAAACTAGAGCTGTGTGCATTATATGCACCGCAAGCAATCGACCCGGATCATTCAATACAACAGTATGAACACGATACCAAGGCAAACCCATGAAAATACCCCTTTAGCAAAGAAAAATAGACACGATGTCGCTTTATTTTATCGCATTGGAAAAGACTATCCATATCCTATGTACCTAACCCTTCTAGGGGATTCTGTGTCATAAAACGTGAATATTTATTTCATTCCATTAAAAATAAGAAGCTAATTCTGTTTGTAAGAAGAAAGAGAAGCAGATCTATTCTATACTCGATAAGTGCCAACATGCAATGGGTAGCTTGGGCTATTTGGACTCGATAAGTGCCAATATGCAATGGGTAGCTTGGGCTATTTGGAAAAACGAAGAATAGATCCTTAATCCCTATTTGTTTATCATTCGAATCACAGATTCTTTTTTCTTTATTCAATCTGCCTTACCTTCCTTATATATATAATCTTTCAATCTATGTATTATCTCAATCTATGTATTAATAGAATCTATAGTATTCTTATAGAATAAGAAAAAAAAAAATGAAGATAATAAACTGCGGATTCTTTCTTTCTCTTCCATTCTTACGTTTTCATATTAAAGTGTAGTTTTCTTACTTAAATTTAATAATATTAATCTAATATGCCCATTGGTGTTCCAAAAGTACCTTACCGGATTCCCGGAGATGAAGAAGCGACTTGGGTTGACTTATACAATGTTATGTATCGAGAAAGGACACTTTTTTTAGGTCAAGAGATTCGTTGCGAGATCACGAATCATATTACAGGTCTGATGGTATATCTCAGTATAGAAGATGGAATTAGCGATATTTTTTTGTTTATAAACTCCCCCGGCGGGTGGCTAATCTCAGGAATGGCGATTTTTGATACGATGCAAACGGTGACACCTGATATATATACAATATGCCTCGGAATAGCTGCGTCCATGGCCTCCTTCATTCTGCTTGGAGGAGAACCCACCAAGCGTATAGCATTCCCTCACGCTAGGATTATGCTTCACCAACCTGCTAGTGCTTATTATCGGGCAAGGACACCAGAATTTTTACTAGAAGTGGAAGAGTTACACAAAGTTCGCGAAATGATCACAAGGGTTTATGCACTAAGAACAGGCAAACCTTTTTGGGTTGTATCCGAAGACATGGAAAGGGATGTTTTTATGTCAGCAGACGAAGCCAAAGCTTATGGACTTGTCGATATTGTGGGGGATGAAATGGTTGACGAGCACTGCGATACTGATCCAGTGTGGATTCCAGAAATGTTTAAGGATTGGTAGTGGCTGGATTTCTTGTAAATTTATTTCAAAGCTAAATTCGGGTTTTATGCTATTTTATAGAAAATAGAAATACTTCATGATGATGAATCATCAGGTTAAGATCGATCTAAACCAATCCATTTTTCTATATACATACGACATGCCAACGGTTAAACAACTTATTAGAAATGCAAGACAGCCAATACGAAATGCTAGAAAATCGGCCGCGCTTAAGGGATGTCCTCAGCGTCGAGGAACATGTGCTAGGGTGTATGTGCGACTCGTTCAGATCATGAGTTCAAACAAATAAGAAAATTTTTGAAGTATCCATGATCGGTACCAATGAATAGGATAGACAAGCTCGATCCTAGGTTTCTATGGTATATGGAATTTTTGGTTTCCTTTGGTGCAAATCCAATCATCTAGATTGGAATTGGAAGAAGCAATTCCCCCATTGGTAGCAAATGGTTATCCATTAAGCGGAGGAAATAGTAATAAAAAGAAAAAGGCTTATGCTCCTTTATCTTAAAAGAACGGACTAAAGGGTCAGCTACTTAGCCAACTTTCATAATTAAATACCGTCACTGTATGAATAACTCTTATTGTGAAAAGAGCTATTTACTCTATAATGGATAGGTAGAGCCAAAGAATGTGAACTATACAAGTTTACAATACCTTTTGATGAAATGAAAGAAAGGGCTCCGGTGTATAGAGAGGGCCTCACCGTTTAAAAGGGAACCATAGAAACGATGGAACCCACTGTTTTTTTAGTGTCGTTAGAATTTGTTATTTCTATGCGAAATAACTGAAGGGAATCGAATAAAAAATCGTGGTTGGGAAGGTTATAGTAGCAAAAGCCATTGGAATTAATATTTTATATATCGGAATAATCCGTTTTGTTATTAATGGGAAAAAAGACGGTTAAAAGAAGAGAAATCATTAGTTATTCATTAAGGTTAATTTGATTCAATGACCAGAGTTCCGCGAGGATATATAGCTCGGAGACGACGAACAAAAATGCGTTCATTTGCCTCAAACTTTAGGGGGGCTCATTTAAGACTTAATCGAATGATTACTCAACAAGTAAGAAGGGCTTTTGTTTCTTCTCATCGAGATAGAGGCAGGCAAAAGAGAGATTTTCGCCGTTTGTGGATCACTCGGATAAATGCAGCAACACGGATATATAAAGTATTCGATAGTTATAGTAAATTAATACACAATCTGTACAAGAATGAATTGATTCTTAATCGTAAAATGCTTGCACAAGTAGCTGTATCAAATCCAAATAATCTTTACACGATTTTCAATAAAATAAAGAAAGACCATCAATTAAAGGGATAAAAAAGTAATATACAGGAATAATTAAAACAGAATTCCCGGAGAGGGAACTCCGGGAAGGTACAATAAATTAAGATTAAGTAGTAGGAATCTACGAGCATGTTGCAATAAATAAAAAAACTATTTCTTTTTTCCCATTTTTCTTTCTTATAACAAACACAAGAAGCAAAACTGGATTACTTTCTTTATATATGAGTCTGCCCCTTTTGAATAAAACATCAACAATCGGAACTTAAGTTTCGATTGTTGTTTCTTAAATTCTGGTTGGAGTTTCTTAAGTTTCGATTGGAATTCAACTTTTGTGTTAATTGAGGAATATTTCTATTTTTTCTGTGTCTAAGACCGGTAATTATTGAAATTGACTGGGCTTGAAATTGCTTCTCATTCTCATAGTTACGAAATGGTAAGAAAGATAAAATACGAGCCTGTTTTATAGCAAGAGTAATTAATCGTTGTTGTTTCAAGGTTAATCTATTTATTCGTCTGGATAATATTTTTCCTTGTTCACTAATAAATCGATTAATTAAACTCATGTTTCTATAATCAATTCGATCCCCCGGGCCAATTCGAGAACGCCTACGAAAAGGTTGTTTGGATTTACGAAAAAGTTGTTTGAATTTACGAAAAGTTTGCTTTGATTTATGAAAAGGTTGTTTGGATTTACGAAAGGGTTGCTTAGATTTACGAAAAGGTTGTTTAGATATATACATGATTTATTCCTTATTTTAAAATTTGAAAAAAAAAAAAATGGATTTCTTTATTTTATTAATTTTGGATCTAGAAGAAATAGTCTTTCTTTGGTCCATATATTATTTGATTCATATACTATATATAAAAATAAAAACCCTCTATACATATGAAATAATATCTATCTAAAATAAAATAAGATGAGTTGATTTGTATTTTGTATTCTATCTATGTTCTATATATTTAATAAGAAGTTCTTACTCTTTTTGTTCTTTGGAAAAATCGAACACATGATGCTCCTATTTCTTTATTTCGTTATGAGTCGTATGCTTGCGACAATAACGACAAAATTTTCTTAATTCTAATTGTCCGGGTGTATTGTGGCGATTCTTTTGAGTATTATATCTAGAAATCCCCGTCGATTCCTTATTGGTACCCTTTCGAACACAACTGATACATTCCAAAATAACTCGGATTCTAACATCTTTGCCCTTGGCCATGAACCTCCTTTCCTTTTTGGATCAACTTAACTTAATTCTTATACCTATTCTTTTATTCTTCTATTTTGGATCCGAAGAAGAAGAATAAAATCCATAGAAGTTACTAACTAAAAATGCGATTTCTAAAGATTTTGTTGTAATTCTTCGAATTCTCTAACGAATCCAATCCAATAGAATAAAAAATTTTTGAAATTCGTAAATTAAGTAATAAAAAATAGAGAAATAATTAAAGAATACAATCCTTGTCGAATTAGCAAGGATTTTGCTTCGAAATCCTTTCATTTAAGTAGCAAGCCAGCCCCAGCTTCTTTCTATGCTCTGATTTGCGAGGCCTAACTTAGCTTGAATACCGCTTTTAATGAAATTTCTGTTTTCCAAAATGAGATTTACCTAATTTTTCATGACTCTGAGGTTCAACCCAATCCATCTTTTCTTTCTTTTTGCTTCATATACTAAAAAAGAATTGAAAAAAGGGAAAATTTTGTTTTGTCATGTCACGAAGAATTCTATTTCTCGCATAGGAATAACTAGAATGAAAAAAAAGGGAATGACAAAGCATCTGGGAATAAACGATTAATTTCTATCAATAAACCTGCTAAAGCCCCAAACCATAGAGTACTTAGCACGGGTGCTACAGAGAGATATGTTTTTATATCCCGCATTGAAAATCCTCCTTCCTTATTGGAATACATATATGATCAGATACTCTTGCCCAAGATCCTTTGTATTTCTTTTGTTTAGGTGAAATTCCTAACTAAAAAAAAAAAATCAATATTCTATATATAGAATGAACCATATAGACGAGATTTCCCTATCCCTAAAAAAGATGGCCCCTTCTTCCTATACATTACTACAGGAATATACATTACTACAGGAATAGGAATCTTTCTTTTATAGGTGAAATTCGACTGGATTTTAGATGTATACCCTTCCTTGATTATATGAGACCAAAAACAAGAAATGACAAGAAAGTTCTATATAGATAGAGAAATAGAAGAAAATTACGATGTGGAAAAAAAGAAAGGAATTGTGTACAATGCCATTGTACAACAATTTAGAAAAGGGATGTAGCGCAGCTTGGTAGCGCGTTTGTTTTGGGTACAAAATGTCACAGGTTCAAATCCTGTCATCCCTACCTATGAATTCTCGCTTCTTTATGGGCAGTAGCGGGGAGATTTGGGTATAACTTGAATTTGTGGATACTATGCGTACGTGAGACACGTTAGGAGTAGAAAAAGATTTTCTTTTTGTTTTGAAAGCGCTCTTAGTTCAGTTTGGTAGAACGCGGGTCTCCAAAACCCGATGTCGTAGGTTCAAATCCTACAGAGCGTGATTCCATCTATCTTATCTTATGTCGAAACAGAGTAAAAAAACTTAAAAAAAGTCGAATTGCAACTCCAATTTGACCTCCTCCAGACCAGAGAGGAGGTCAATCAAAAAAGAAATATTACTCAATCAAAGATCCAACTGATCCCCGCGCCTGTATTGCAAATACGCAGTCACGAATAATCCCGCTAAAGTAATAGGAATTAGGCCTAAGACGATTCCAAATAGAAAAACTTCAATCATTTCGATTTGTTCGAGGGGATAAAAAAAAGAGGTACGATCTATCTCTAAATAATAGTCTAAATTATCCACAAATCTCAATGACCAAGAAAATAATTGATAATTAGTGTGGAAAAGAGTCTAGAATACCAGGAATCCAAAAGAAAGATTCTTCTTTTCTGACTTATTCATTCAATTCATTTCAAATAAGACGTATCTTGTTCAAGCCAATAAATAGAGCTGGGGTTATAGTTAAAGCAGCCAGTAGAAAACCGAAATAACTAGTTATAGTAAGCATGAAGGGGTTAAATTCCATTTATTTTTTACTACACTACATATGTTGGTAAAGCACTTACCTAAGTTATGGAAAATTCATAATTCATCGGTTATTTTAGATAATACTAAAAAACAAGATAGAGTGAGATACAGAAGTGTAAAAGAAAATAGATTTATCAGATGGGACATGAGTCCCTAATTCCGAATCAAGAGATTTGTTGTGGAATCTGTCAGTTAAGTAAAGTAATAATATTAAGAACTAGATCATCTAATCCCATTGAAAAATGAAATTGGATTTTCGGGGGAATTTTGGAATAAAAGATAAATAAAGAATTGAATTTGAAAAAAGTTCTTTCTATTTCGGATTATTTCTTTTTCAATAGGATTTAATCCTCTTT